GTAAGAATGGGTTTCGTTCTAGTGCCCTAAAATAATATTCTAAAGCTTTCGTATGATCCCCATTACTTGTGTGAATAAGGCCTATGTTATAGAGTATATAACTTCGATCGTAGGGATCAATTTCTAGTCGCATAGCTTCATAATAATTCTGTAAAGCTTCTGCATAATTTCCTTCGGATTGAGCTGACATCCGTTACGGTCGTCATTCGATTAAAAGAATCTCCGTTCCAGAACCGTACGTGAGATTTTCATCTCATACGGCTCCTCCTTTATATGCATAATGAGAATATTCAACCGTTTTTGATTCCATGTATCGATTATTCTCATTATGAATTGAGCGGGGCTAGTGTTTTTGCATGAAATTTCTAGCCAACCTTCCTGCGCGGGAGCTTTTGTTAACATCAAACGTGTTGGTACTAGATAGAAATGGTAACTCCAACAATTTCTTTGTCCTCAACGCCCCCTAATTTACAGGAATTAGTCACTTCAACAGTCTTTGATGGTTATATGGGTATCCAAGGTACGAACGAGATGGATATTTGTTGTCCCAACCATTCTTTTAAGTCCCAATCCAGATAAGGAAGGGAGGTCAGTCATTTTTAACAAAGCTTTCGTCTTGTTGATTTCTAGGTGTAGTGCTTTTCCCCTATGCTGCCTATTAGGACTAGTAGAGTGGGATTGACCTGTAATACAGAACCGATAGGTGTAACCTTTCGCTCAATACTAAAATGGAAGCATATGAGGCTGCATTAATCGGGGATACACGACAGAAGGAATTGTTCTCTTTCTAAACTTCACCTTCAATAAGCGTAGATTTTTTCAATAATATATCAAAATAATAATATTTTTTCTTTCTATCCCGAATTTTTTGTCTTTCTTTTCTTATAAGACTGGGGAAAAAAAAGAATCAAATCACACCATCTCTGTAATAGGTAAATGCCTCCTTTTCGCCTGAAGTTGTTGGAATTATTCGTAATAAAATATTGGCCACAACTGAAAAGGTCTTATCAATAAAATTTCCATTTATCCGTGATCTAGGCATAGGTAACCAATCCATTCTAAAATTCTTTTCATTCTCCCTAGGGGGAAAATGATCCTACAAAGAAAGGAATTGTACAATACGAAATAGCATAAAAAAGATTCATAAAAAAAAAAAAAAGAAATTCAATACAATATTTATATAAAAAAATGTAAAGATACGAGCCCTCTACTACTACTCATATTCAAAGACTCAAATTGCTCCTTTTTGTTTTGCAGGAATCAAAAAAAAGATTTGAATACGATTCGAATTCATCCAATCCAAATGTAGTATACCAATGGGCGAACTAGTCTTATTTAATCGAAGCTGAAGAATCAAAGAATTTTTCTTCTAGATTCGGGCGAAATTGATTGAATTTTGATCCAAAGAGGGAGGGAAAAAGAATCGAATAATTATTTATTCTATGATATAAATAGAATAACCGTCTATTTTGTTTGTGTTATGCGCATAGTCAGTAGACACTATACAATCAAATAGCCCCACCCAGGATGAGTCATTTGTAAGAGATCTATGAACTAATCGATTTTTTGGCGAAAACTTGAATTTAAAGGAATTTTATAATTTTTATGGAATCGTCATCGAAAGGTATCCATTAATCATAGTCTAAAAAACATAAACCCACCAATCCGTTGATTCCTTCCAATTCATTGATTTAATCCCGTATAAATATCATATAAGAAAAGGGCAGGAACATCACCTTCGCAAATATTAACAATCTATCTTTTACTTTAGCCTTTCACAAGAAAAAACTTTTTTATTTGAATTACCAAGCCTTGAATTTGGAATTGAAGTAAAGATCTTTATCAAAAATTGTATATTTTTTTAGTTAGAATTGGGTGGTTGGACCTTACCTAGCCAATCCAAACAAAAATATGAATAACTCGCTATTCATTCTGTTACTGGGTCATAATTGTTGTGTAGGAGAGGTGGCCGAGTGGTTCAAGGCGTAGCATTGGAACTGCTATGTAGACTTTTGTTTACCGAGGGTTCGAATCCCTCTCTTTCCGTACCTTCACCCAACTCACCAACATCGCTGACCATAACAAATCAACCCAGAGGTAGATCCTTCTTTCTATATATATTGATGATTGATATAGATAGATAGATTCTAGACATATATAGATTTTCGATTTCGAATTTAATTGCTGTGATATGTAAAATTATGGAATAAGGTCGACAAGAAATAAAAAGATCTCTGTCGATCTATGATACATGAATGGGAAAAATACGGATCAAACCCCTTACCTTAATCTTAAATCAATTTAGTTTGGCGAAAGGGGGCTAATTTTTCCGAAACCTTTTCTAAACCTTTTTCTTTAAGGTAGGCTTAAGTCTGACGGGAATAATATTCTACGACTAGCAATTCATTTATTTTCAAACCGACCCACTTATTATCTATTATTTGATTGACTACTCCTTTATATGGGAATGGTTGAAGAGTCAAATGTTTTGGCAATTCCTCGCTGTGGGATGAATCTAGATAATTTTGAACAAGAGCTTTGGATTTTTGCTTATCCCTCGCCATAACAGTATCATTGGGTTTGCAACGATAACTTGGTATATCTACCATACGACCATTAACTAAAATATGTCTATGATTAACTAATTGGCGGGCTCCAGGAATAGTCGGAGCCATACCCAACCGAAAAAGGATGTTGTCCAAACGCATTTCAAGTAATTGGAGTAAAACCTGACCTGTTGACCCTTTGGCTTTTCTAGCGATACGAAAGTATTTAAGTAATTGTCGTTCTGTAATACCATAATGAAAACGTAATTTTTGTTTTTCTTCTAGACGAATACGATATTGAGATCTTTTCCCGGAACGTGATGGGTTTCTAAGATCTCTAGGCTTTTTATTAGTTAGTCCTGGTAAAACCCCCAGACGTCGTATTTTTTTGAAACGAGGCCCTCGGTAACGCGACATAAAGACTCCTTATTTATTGTTATTGATATTTCATTTTTTTTAACGAAATTAAAACTGAACTAAATTTTAAATGAAGCGAAATCCCCTGAAGTATTCTATTAATTGTACTCGAACGAATAATGGCACTAGAAGGAATAGTGAGATGAAAGATGTACGTATCCGAAGTTCCTCCTTGTTTTTGTATTAATATTCATTATTTTTTTGTTTGAAATGAAAGTTCATTTATGAATTTCATTTTCATATTTTAGTTTAGTATTTACATTTTTATAATTATTGGAATTGTATTTAATATTTAATATAGTAATTATTAATATTTAATATAGTAATTATTAATATTTAATATAGTAATTATTAATATTTAATATAGTAATTATTAATATTTAATATAGTAATTATTAATATAGTAATTAATTATTAATTGAATTATTGTATATGTATAAATTATTGTTTGTATATATTTATTCTTATGTTTAGTGAATATTTCATTTTGAATTTTTGTTGTATATTTCTTTTTATTTCTTTAGATTCTATAGAATCTAAAGAAATATATAAATAGAAAAGATGGATTCAAAATTTTTTATTTACAATTTCTATATATATTTTATTTCATTAAATAAAAAAAAAAAGAATTCTATTTCTTTTCTAAAAATTAGATAATAAAAAAATCGAAAATTAAGAATAGAAAAAAGAATAGAAAATAGAATAATATATAGTATACAAAATATACCAACATATAAAAATAAGAAAAAGATCCTTTCCGGAATTGATTTGTTCTGCCGAGATTTCACTTTTTCATTGACGTTTTTTTGTAGTTGGAAGTTTCTATGACATAAAAAATCGTCGACCTTTTGAAAAAGGAAAGGTGTCTTTATTCTTTAATTTCAAAGAAACATTCTCAATCATATAAACAAATAGAACAAATAGAGAAAAGCCGGCTATCGGAGTCGAACCGATGACCATCGCATTACAAATGCGATGCTCTAACCTCTGAGCTAAGCGGGCTCACATAAAATAAACTTTACATGCATAATAATTCCATCAATTATATCTTAGCTATTAACTATCCATAAATCATCAAAAATATCGAATATAAATCGATTTCAAATCGATATTACAGTAAATTAAATAGAGTAAGTAATTAACTAGAGTATATAAATAAGATAAAGATTACTATACCGATCGATAATTTATATTGATTCCATTCCAATTCTAACAATTAAAATCATACATTTATCCTTTTTTTTCAAAAAAATTTGTAATTCGATTCTAATTTTAGATCGAATTATATTAGATATTCGATTCGATTTTGATTCGTTTTTCTAATCTTTTTAATATACATTTCTTTATAAAAAAAATCTTTATAAAAATTGGAATATATTCTTATAATATTTGAATATAATATTAAGAAATAGAATTTTTTCTATTCAATTTCAATTTTGAGTTCTAGCTATAACAATAGATTAAGTTAAAGATTTTTTATTATTTTTTTTCTCTTTTTCTATCTTTTAGATATATTATAGAGGTCTACCTTAAGAAAAGCATAAAAAAAATGGAATAGGCCATAAATAAAGAAAAAAAATAATAAAAATATAGAAAAGATGCAATTCAGATCAGAATAAGACATTCCTATGCTTTAATTTGGAAACTAAGACAAAGACCCGATCCTTTGAGTATTCCAACTTTCATGGGAAAATGAAAAGAAAGGTTCATATATATAGTGATAGATATACGTCTATATTGAATTGAAGATAAAAAAACGATAGAATTATTTCTGATTGGCCCATATCAAATATGAGCGCCCCCTAGAAATGAAAGAAAATAGGCAAAATCAAATAGGATGAAATGCCTGTCGGTATATGAATTTTTATATAATAATGAATTCAACAGTTCCAAACGAAAGGATAAAAAAGGGAAAGTAGGTCATACTGAGATCTTAAGCATAAAAGGGGGGATATGGCGAAATCGGTAGACGCTACGGACTTAATTGGTTTGAGCCTTAGTATGGAAACCTACTAAGTGAGAACTTTCAAATTCAGA